ATTGTTTTCTGACGAATTGTATACTGATTGGAGTTTTATCAATGAACTAAAAAGAAGAAATTTAAGTAAGGAGTTTATAAATAGAGTCGAATCTTTAGATAAGGAATCTTTTGATCTGGGCATACTTGAAAAAAGGACTCGATTCTCTAATAATGAAACTAAAAGAAAATACTTGCCTAAAATATATGATCCTTTCTTGCATGGACCCTACCGCGGAAGAATCAAAAAAAGGTTTTCACCTTTAAGCATAAATCAAACTTCTAAAAAAAAAAACACGGATCCTTTTTGGATAAATAAGATTCATGCTATACTTCTTACTACTGATTATCACGAATTTCAACAGACAATAGATACACTCAATATAAAATCATTATCAACAGAAAAAGAACTTTCTTTATTGACAGAAAGAGAAGATGAACAGGGAAATATCGATTCCGAGGATCGAGTCAAAATTTTGAAATTTTTATTCAATATAGTTATAACTAATCCCAACAATCAAACAATTAGAAAAGAATCTATTGGAATAAAAGAAATAAGTAAAAAAGTTCCTCGATGGTCATACAAATTAATCGACGATTTAGAACAACAGGAGGGAGAAACCGAGGAAAACGTAACAGCAGAGCATGAAATTCGTTCAAGAAAATCCAAGCGCGTAGTTATTTTTACTAATAACCAGTCAAACGCCGATACTTATACTAATACTACTTATACTAATACCAAGGATGCTAATGATCCTGATCAAACAGACGAAGTGGCTTTGATACGCTATTCGCAACAATCGGATTTTCGTCGAGACATAATAAAAGGTTCCATGCGTGCCCAAAGACGTAAAACAATTACTTGGGAACTGTTTCAAGCAAATGTGCATTCACCACTTTTTTTGGACAGAGTAGACAAACCCCTCTTTTTTTCTTTTGATATTTCTGGGCCGATGAAACTAATGTCTCGAAATTGGATATGGAAAAACAACGAATCAAAAATTTATGATTATACAGAAAAAAAGATTGAGAAAAAAGACGAGGACAAAAGAGAAAAATACAAAAGAGAAGAGAAAATGCGGATAGACATAGCAGAAGCTTGGGATAGCATTTTACTTGCTCAAGTAATAAGGGGCTCCGTGTTAATAACCCAATCGATTCTTAGAAAATATATTATATTACCTTCATTGATAATAGCTAAAAACATTGCCCGTATGTTATTATTTCAATTTCCTGAGTGGTCCGAGGATTTAAAGGATTGGAATCGAGAAATGCATGTTAAATGCACTTATAATGGTGTTCAATTATCCGAAACAGAATTTCCAAAAAACTGGTTAACAGACGGTATTCAAATCAAGATCCTATTTCCTTTTTGCCTGAAACCTTGGCACAGATTAAAACTACAACCCTCTCATAAAGATCCAATGAAAAAAAAGAAAGGTCAAAAGAATGATTTTTGCTTTTTAACGGTTTGGGGAATGGAAACTGAACTACCTTTCGGTTCTCCTCGAAAACGGCGTTCGTTTTTTGATCCTATTTTTAAAGAACTAAAAAAAAAAATTAAAAAATTGAAAACTAAATGTTTTATAGCTTTAACAATTTTAAAAGAAAGAACTAAATTGTTTCCAAAAGTCTCAAAAGAAACAAAAAAATGGATCACTCAAAGCATTCTATTTTTAAAGGGAATAATAAAAGAACTTTCAAAAAGAAATCCAATCCCATTTTTGGGGTTGAGAGAAATATATGAATTGGGCGAAACTAAAAAGGATTCGATAATCAGTAATAAGATGATTCACAAATCATCCCTTCAAATTCAATCTATGGAGTGGACAAATTATTCATTAACAGAAAAAAAAATAAAAGATCTGACTAAGAGAACAAATACAATCAAAAATAAAATAGAAAAAATTATAAAAGACAAGAAAAACGAATTTCTAAATCAAGAAACAAATAGTAGTTCGACCAAAATAAGTTATCAGGATAAAATATTAGAATCATCAAAAAAAATTTTGAAAATATTAAAAAGAAGAAATATTCGATTAATCCGTAAATTCTATTTTTTTATAAAATTTTTCATTGAAAAGATATACATAGATATTTTTCTATATATCATTAATATTCCAAGAACCAATACACAACTTTTTCTTGAATCAACAAAAAAAATGATTGATAAATTCATTTACAATAACGAATCAAATCAAGAAAGAATTAATAAAACAAATAAAAATACAATTCATTTTATTTCAACTATAAAAAACTCACTTTCTAATATTAGAAATAAAAATGCAAAAGCTTTTTGTGACTTATCCTCCCTCTCACAAGCATATGTATTTTACAAATTATCACAAACCCAAGTTATTAGTTTTTATAAATTCAAACCTATCCTTCAATATCACGGAACATCTCTTTTTCTTAAAAATGAAATAAAAGATTATTTTGAAGAACAAGGAATATCTCATTCCAGATTAAGACATCATTATGGGTTAAGACAGAAAATCTTTTGGCATTCTGGAATGAAGGAATGGAAAAACTGGTTAAGGAGTCATTATGAATATGATTTATTTAAGAGTAGATGGCTTAGATTAGTACCAGGACAATGGCGAAATAGAGTCAATCAACACTATATGGCTCAAAATAAAGATTTAACAAAATGGGATTCAGATGAAAAAGAAATATTACTTCATTACGAAAAAAAAAATGATTTTCAAGCGAATTCATTACTTAATCAAGAATATAAACTGAATCAAGAACAAAAATATAAAAAATATAATTTTAAAAAACACTATGGATATGATTTTTTATCATATAAATCTATTAATTATCAAGATAAGAGGGACTCATATACTTATGGATCACCATTACAAGTAAATAAGAGGGAAGAGATTTCTTATAATTACAACATGGATAAACGCAAATTTTTTGATACACTGGGGGCTATCCCTATCCATAATTATCTAGGAGAAGACGATATTCTAGATGCTACGGGAAAATTTTGGCATAGAAAATTTATTAATTGGAGAATTATTCATTTTTGTCTTAGAAATAAGTCCGATATTGAGTCCTGGGTCGATACCAGTACCGAGAGTAACAAAACTATTAAGACTGTGGTTAATAATTATCAAATAATTGATAAAATTAATAAGAGGGACCCTTTTTATTTCACGATTTATCAAGATCAAGAAAGCAACCCATCCAATCAAAAGGGCTTCTTTTTTGATTGGATGGGAATGAATGAAGAAATACTAAGTCGTCCTATATCGAATCTGGAACTTTGGTTCTTCCCAGAATTTGTGCTACTATATAATGCATATAAGCTTAAACCATGGATCATACCAATAAAACTACTTCTTTTAAATTTTAATGGAAATGGAAGCATTAATAAAAATATTATTGAAAATAAAAAAAGGGACCCCCTTATAGCTATAGCACCGAATGAAAAAAAAATTCTTGGATTAGAGAATCGAAATCAAGAAGAAAAAGAACCCATAGGTGAAGGGGATCTTGTATCAGATGCACAAAAACAAGGAAATTTTAGATCCGTTCTCTCAAACCAAGAAAAAGATGTTGAAGAAGATTATGGTAAATCAGACAGAAAAAAACGTAGAAAGAAAAAGAAGAGCAACGCGGAAGCAGAGCTTGATTTCTTCCTAAAAAGGTATTTGCGTTTTCAATTGAGATGGGATGATTCTTTAAATCAAAGAATAATCAATAATATCAAAGTATATTGTCTCTTGCTTAGACTGATAAATCCAAACGAAATTGTTATATCCTCTATTCAAAGGGGAGAAATGAATCTGGATATTTTGATGATTGAGAAGGATTTAACTCTTAGAGAATTAATGAAAAAAGGAATATTGATTATCGAACCAATTCGCCTGTCTGTAAAAAATGATGGACAATTTATTCTATATCAAACTATAAGTATTTCATTGGTTCATAAAAATAAACACCAAATTAATCAAAGATACCAAGAAAAAAACTATATTGATAAAAAGAATTTTGATGAATCCATTGCAAGACATCAAAAAATGACTGAAAATAAAGACAAAAATCATTATGATTTGTTTGTTCCTGAAAATATTTTATCCCCTAACCACCGGAGAGAATTGCGAATTCGAATTTCTTTCAATTCAAGGGAAAAAAATGGTATGCATAGAAATCCAGTATTTTTAAATAATGTAAAAAACTGTGGTCAAGTTTTGAATAAAAACAAACATCTTGATAGTGATAAAAAGAAACTAATTAAATTAAAGCTCTTTCTTTGGCCCAATTATCGATTAGAAGATTTAGCTTGTATGAATCGCTATTGGTTTAATACTAATAATGGCAGTCGTTTCAGTATGGTAAGGATACATATGTATCCGCGTTTGAAAATTCGTTAATAGTACATTTTCCCATATATTATGTATGTACCATGTTAGGTCTATGAAAACAAATAGATGGGCACAAGGATTGTCTTACATTCCATTCTGATACATGATACTAATTTAATGACATACATATCAATTAGATCGACAAATGAATCAACAAAATCCTCTTATTTGAACTCTAAAATTTTCTCTTTTGTAGAAATAGAAATATATTACTCTTTTGTATCCCTATACGAATCAAATTGAAAACCGGATTGATTAATTTGATTTGAAAAAATTATAAAGTTCATAACGAACTTCAAATCATTGTGCATATCAAAATGACTGGTATTATTATTACTGATCAGTAAAATTCACATTCAAAAAAAAAAAGGGGGGGGGGAGAGACATTTTTGTTTTATGGTAAAAAATTCATTCATCTCAGTTATTTTTCAAGAAAAAAAAGAAGAAAACAAGGGGTCCGTTGAATTTCAAATAGTCAGTTTCACCAATAAGATACGAAGACTTACTTCACATTTGGAATTGCACAAAAAAGACTATTTATCTCAGAGAGGTCTACGTAAAATTCTAGGAAAACGTCAACGGCTGCTGTCTTATTTATCAAAGAAAAATAAAATACGTTATAAAGAATTAATTAGCGAGTTGGATATTCGGGAATCAAAAAATCGTTAATTTGAAAAATTGGAATTTGTCGATTTATTAGATTTTGCATTTTGATGTACTTCTTTTCGTTTTCAACAATTCAGGTAAGAATGAATCGAGGAAAAACTTATGAATCTATCAGCTACAGAAAAAGACCTTATGATAGTCAATATGGGACCTCACCACCCATCCATGCACGGTGTTCTTCGTCTCATCGTTACTCTAGATGGTGAAGATGTTGTTGACTGTGAACCAATATTAGGTTATTTACACAGAGGAATGGAAAAAATTGCGGAAAACCGAACAATTACACAATATTTGCCTTATGTAACACGTTGGGATTATTTAGCTACTATGTTCACGGAAGCAATAACCGTAAATGGACCAGAAAAATTGGGCAATATTCAAGTCCCTAAAAGAGCCAGCTATATCAGAGTAATTATGTTGGAGTTGAGTCGTATAGCTTCTCATCTATTATGGCTTGGACCTTTTATGGCCGATATTGGTGCACAGACCCCCTTTTTCTATATTTTCAGAGAAAGAGAATTAGTCTACGATCTATTCGAAGCTGCCACCGGTATGAGAATGATGCATAATTATTTTCGGATCGGAGGAGTATCGGCCGATCTACCTTATGGCTGGATAGATAAATGTTTGGATTTCTGCGATTATTTTTTAACAGGAATTGTTGAATATCAAAAACTTATTACGCGAAATCCTATTTTTTTAGAACGAGTTGAAGGGGTAGGCGTTATTGGTGGAGAAGAAGCAATAAATTGGGGTTTATCCGGCCCAATGCTACGAGCATCTGGAATCAAATGGGATCTTCGTAAAGTTGATCATTATGAGTGTTACGACGAATTTGATTGGGAAATCCAGTGGCAAAAAGAAGGAGATTCATTAGCTCGTTATTTAGTCCGAATCAGTGAAATGACGGAATCCATAAAAATAATTCAACAGGCCCTGGAAGGAATTCCGGGAGGTCCCTATGAGAATTTAGAACTCCGATGCTTTGATCGAGAAAGGGATCCAGAATGGAATGATTTTGAATATCGATTCATTAGTAAAAAACCTTCTCCTACATTTGAATTACCGAGACAAGAACTTTATGCGAGAATGGAAGCCCCAAAGGGAGAATTAGGAATTTTTCTGATAGGGGATCAAAGTGGTTTTCCTTGGAGATGGAAAATTCGCCCGCCGGGTTTTATCAATTTGCAAATTCTTCCTCAATTAGTTAAAAGAATGAAATTGGCTGATATTATGACGATACTAGGTAGCATAGATATCATTATGGGAGAAGTTGATCGTTGAAATGATAATTTATACAACAGAAGTACAAGATATCAATTCCTTTTACAGATTGGAATCTTTAAAAGAGGTCTATGGGATCATATGGATGTTTGTCCCTATTTTGACTCTTGTATTGGGAATCACAATAGGTGTACTAGTAATTGTATGGTTAGAAAGAGAAATATCTGCAGGAATACAACAACGTATTGGGCCTGAATACGCCGGTCCTTTGGGAATTCTTCAAGCTCTAGCAGATGGAACAAAACTGCTTTTCAAAGAGAATATTCTTCCATCTAGAGGAAATACTCGTTTATTCAGTATTGGACCGTCTATAGCAGTCATACCCATTTTACTAAGTTTTTCAGTAATTCCTTTTAGCTCTCGCCTTATTTTAGCCGATCTCAATATCGGTATTTTTTTATGGATTGCCATTTCAAGTATTGCTCCTGTTGGACTTCTTATGTCAGGATACGGATCAAATAATAAATATTCCTTTTTAGGTGGTCTGCGAGCTGCTGCTCAATCGATTAGTTATGAAATACCATTAACTCTATGTGTTTTATCAATATCTCTACGTGCGATTCGTTGAAATATAAACTTTTCTTTTCCCTATTCCTTTCGTTCTAGAAAATAAGCTGAATGGATTGAATAGATATCTTCGTTTTTTATTATCCTTCAGGTTGATAAACTAAATTAGATAGTTATATATGAGTGAAAGAAAGCAGCTTATAAATTCGCAGTAAATTAAACAAAAAAATGGAATCTCATTTCCTATGTACAAGAGTTAAGTGGAAGAAAACGTAAGCGGAACCCCAAGACGGGTTGATTAGTCAATCTAGCTTGAAGCGGGCTCAAAAGATCAACCGTATAGAGGTTTGGCTATCTTTTGTATGGATTCCCAGACATGTATTGCCAAACCAAACGGGGGATTGAACAAAAAAAATGAGTGGATGGTTAGGAACACCAAAATACACAAAGGATTAGTAATGGAGATTATGTAAATTATATAAAACGATATTTCTGGATAACATAAAAAGAATACTAATTGGGGCTTTAAATTAGTAGAAATGAGTAGGCAGTACTTCCCACGATTCCGGTCCAGAGTATGCTCCTATCCACCGATTAAAGTAATGACTATCAGGAACGAAATAATCCTTTACTATTTTTTAGTTTAAGCCCCCATTCGTAGTTTTCTCAAATCAGAAAGAAGAATAGGAACGAAAAAGAAAGAATAAAAAAGAAATCTTTTTTATTCTTTCTTTCATATATATAGAGAGATATAATCCGTGTCAGGATTTATGAGCTAATGTAATGTTTATTTCATTTTTTTCGTAATCGAAAACAATGGGTTGAAATATCTATTGCTATTTCTACAAGAAGTATTTTATTGAAGGCTTAAGTTATTACTCAACAAATAAAAATTGAAATTATTAACGGGCGAGATCAATTCAGAAGCACTTTTTTTATTCTTCATAATATAGCAGACAGAATTCCATTGGTATAATTTTGGACCTTCCAATCAGTTTTTCTCTATCTATTCTACAACCATACGAAGAGAAATAATACGGATTCGGTCCTTAAATTTATTTGTGACCCACGAGGAGCCGTATGAGGTGAAAACCTCATGTACGGTTTTGGACTAGCGATGGAAACAGTGATGTTATCATCGACTAAAATTATCTAACAGTTCAAGTACAGTTGATATAGTTGAGGCGCAATCAAAATATGGGTTTTGGGGATGGAATTTGTGGCGTCAGCCAATAGGGTTTATCGTTTTTCTAATTTCTTCTCTAGCAGAATGTGAGAGATTACCTTTTGATTTACCAGAAGCCGAGGAAGAATTAGTAGCAGGGTATCAAACCGAATATTCGGGTATCAAATTTGGTTTATTTTACGTTGCTTCCTATCTAAATTTATTACTTTCTTCGTTATTTGTAACAGTTCTTTACTTGGGGGGTTGGAATATTTCCATTCCGTACGTATTCGTCCCTGAGCTATTTGAAATAAATAAAATGAATGGAATCTTTGGAACGACAATTGGTATCTTTATTACATTAGCTAAAACTTATTTGTTTTTGTTTCTTTCTATCGCAACAAGATGGACTTTACCTAGGTTAAGAATGGACCAATTATTAAATCTTGGATGGAAATTTCTTTTACCCATTTCTCTCGGTAATCTATTATTAACAACTTCTTTCCAACTTCTTTCACTGTAAAGAAAAAAAGAATACGAGATTCATGACTTGGTTCAAACAAGAGAAAGAAACAAACATAAAATTATTCATAGATATTCACGATATGTTCCCTATGGTAACTGGGTTCATGAATTATGGCCACCAAACAGTCCGAGCAGCAAGGTACATTGGTCAAGGTTTCATGATTACCTTATCCCACGCAAATCGTTTACCCGTAACTATTCAATACCCTTATGAAAAATTAATCACATCAGAGCGTTTCCGCGGGCGAATCCATTTTGAATTTGATAAATGCATTGCTTGTGAAGTATGTGTTCGTGTATGCCCTATAGATCTGCCTGTTGTTGATTGGAAATTTGAAACGGATATTCGAAAAAAACGATTGCTTAATTACAGTATTGATTTCGGAATTTGTATATTTTGTGGTAACTGCGTTGAGTATTGTCCAACAAATTGTTTATCAATGACTGAAGAATATGAACTTTCTACTTACGACCGTCACGAATTGAATTATAATCAAATTGCTTTGGGCCGTTTACCAATGTCAGTAATTGACGATTATACAATTCAAACAATTTTGAATTCGCCTCAAAGAAAAACTGAGTAAGTAAGCCTACTAGTCTATTAACTATTAAAAAGAAATTTCCAATTCTTTTAAGGTTCCGTTTTGGTTTAAGTTAAAAGAATGTTTGGTTTGAATTAAAAGAATGAGGCCTTTCTCTTTGTTTGGTCAATAAATAAAAATTCAATTACAAATTAACCGGTTGATAAGAATTTCGAATTCATTTTTATTGAAAATCTATTAATATATTCGTAATTATTTCGAAATATATAGTTTCAAAAAACAAAATACCCTTTCGAACCGAACAAAAAAAAAACAGAATCAAAAACGAAACTTGTACTTAGATCAATTCACACCTAATAGATTAGGATTTTATTCAATTAGGAACGTATCATAAAAAAAAAATTCCTGGTCGTGTCAATAAGATCATGAAAAGCATTTCGATTTATTTATCTCTTATTTTACATATAATGGATTTGCCTGGACCAATACACGATTTTCTTTTAGTTTTTCTGGGATCGGGTCTTATATTAGGGGGCCTGGGAGTGGTATTACTTACCAATCCAATTTATTCTGCCTTTTCGTTGGGATTGGTTCTTGTTTGTATATCCTTATTCTATATTCTCTCAAATTCTCATTTTGTAGCTGCTGCCCAGCTCCTTATTTATGTGGGAGCCATAAATGTTTTAATCCTATTTGCTGTGATGTTCATGAATGGTTCAGAATATTATAAAGATTTTAATCTGTGGACCATTGGGAATGGCCTTACTTCGTTGGTTTGTACAAGTATTCTTGTTTCGCTAATTACTACTATATTAGATACATCATGGTACGGGATTATTTGGACTACAAGATCAAACCAAATTATAGAACAAGATTTGATAAGTAATAGTCAACAAATTGGAATTCATTTAGCAACAGATTTTTTTCTTCCATTTGAATTCATTTCAATAATTCTTTTAG